GACGGACTTCTAAATTCTCATAGGGCCCCCCCGGAATTCCTTCCAGAGCCTGTTGAATAATTTTTATGGATTCCGCCATTTCACTGATTCGTACTAAATAACGAGCTAATGAGTCTCCTTCTTTTTGCCATTGGACTTCCCAATCGAATTCATCGTAACACTCATAATGATCAACTTTACGAAGATCCCATTGCATTCCGGAAGCTCGTAGCATTGGTCCTGATAAACCCCAATTTATTGCTTCCTCTCCACCAATAATGCCCACTCCTTCAACTCGTTCCAAAAAAATGGGATTCCGCGTAATAAGCTTTTGATATTCAACAACTCCTGTTAAAGAATAATCGCAGAAATCAAAACATTTATCTATCCAGCCATGAGGTAGATCAGCAGCTACTCCCCCGATACGGAAATAATTATGCATCATTCGCATACCTGTGGCAGCTTCGAATAGATCATATAGCAATTCCCTCTCTCTGAAAATATAGAAGAAAGGAGTCTGTGCACCGATATCCGCCATAAAAGGCCCAAGCCATAACAAATGAGAAGCTATACGACTCAACTCCAGCATAATGACTCTGATATAGCTGGCTCTTTTAGGTACTTGAATATTTCCCAATTGTTCTGGTGCATTTACCGTTATTGCCTCTGTGAACATAGTAGCTAAATAATCCCAACGTGTTACGTAAGGTAGATACTGTATAATTGTTCGGTTTTCCGCAATTTTTTCCATCCCTCTGTGTAAATAACCCAATACGGGTTCACAATCAATAACATCTTCACCATCTAGAGTAACGATGAGTCGAAGAACACCATGCATTGATGGGTGGTGAGGACCCATATTGACTATCATGAAGTCTTTTCTTATATCCGGTACAGTCATATGTTTTCTTCCCCGATTCATTATTTCATGAATTGCTGAAAACGAAACGAGGTTCATCAAAATTCAAGATCTAATAAAGCAAATAATTCAAACGAATTTTCAAATTAACGAGTTTTTGGTTCCCGAATATCCAACTGACCAATTAATTCTTTATAACGTACTCTATTTTTCTTTGACAAATAAGCCAGTATACGTTGACGTTTTCCCAGAATTTTCCGCAGACCTCTCTGAGATAAATAGTCTTTTCTGTGCAATTCCAAATGTGAAGTAAGTCTCCGTATCTTATTGGTGAAACTGAATACTTGAAATTCAACAGACCCTTTGTTTTTTTCTTTTTCTTCTTGCGGAATAACTGAGATGAATGAATTTTTTACCATAAAAAGAATTCTTCTCTCTCTCTCTTTTTTTTCTTTCTTTTCCACAGATATGGATTTTACCGATCAGGAATAATAATAATGCCAGTCATTTAGATCTGGTACACACAATAAAATAATCTGGATTTATTCATAGACTACTTTCTATCGAATCCAATTGAAAATTGGATTCGATAGAAGGAGATGGTACATTTCTACACCCACAAAAGGGAATGATTGGGACTTAAGAAAATTCTGCCGATTCATTCCTAGATCCAATTGATATGATACATCATTGAATCAGTATCATGTATCAGAATCTAATGTAATACAACGTGTGTGTACATTTGTATACCTTTATATACCGGATATGACACGTGATATAGATATATAGGAAATCCACCATCAACTAATTCTGACTCGTGGATACATATGTATCCTTGACATACTGAAACGACTGCCATTATTGGTATCAAACCAGTAGCGATTCATACAAGCTAAATCTTCTAATCGATAATTGGGCCAAAGAAACAATTTTAATTGGATAAATTTATTTATATCTGTATCAAAATGCTTGTCCTCATCCAAAAATTGCACACAGTTCCTTACGCTGTTGCGATTGAAAAATAATGAATTTCTATTCACAACATTCTCATTCTCGGAATTCAAACAAATTAGAATTCTCAATTCTCTACGACGTCTAGGAGATGGAATATTTTCAGGAACAAGCAAAGCATAATTATTTTCATCTCCATTCACAAGTACCTTTCCATGTTGTGCAATGGATCTATCTAAATAATCTTCATCAACATATTTTTTTTCTCGGCATATTCGATTAGTTTGGTACTTATTCTTATGGACCAATGAAATACTTATGGTTTGATACATAATCCATTGTCCATCCCATTTTATAGACAGACGAACCGGTTCGATAATCAATATTCCCCTTTTTATCAATTCTGTAAGAGTTAGATCCTTCTGAATCAGCATTACATCCAGGCGCATTTCTCCTCTTTGAATAGAGGATATAGCAATTTCCCTTGGATTTATCAGCCTAAGCAGGAGACAATATACCTTGATATTATTGATCATTCTTTGATTCAAAGGATCATCCCATCTCAATTGAAAAAGCAAATACCTTTTCAGGAAGAAATCTAGTTCCGCTTCCTTATTGCTCTTGGATTGTCTTTTCTTTCTACGTTTTTTAATGTCTGATTCCGCGGAATCTTTTTCAAGATCTTTTTGTCGGTTTCGTGGATCTGATCCAAGATTCCCTTGACCCAGCTGTTCTTTTTCTTCTTGATTTCGATTCTCTAATTCAAGATATTCTTTTTGATTAGATGATAGACGAAGATCCTTTTTTTGATTTCTGTTAATGTTTTTATTTTCACTAACGTTTTCATTTCCATTCAAATTGAAAATAAGTAATTTGATTGGTATGATCCACGGTTTAATCTTATATGCATCATAAAGTAGCACAAATTCTGAGAAGAACCAGGGTTCTAGATTCGATATGGGACGATGTAGCATTTCTTCATTCATTCCCATCCAATCAAAAAAAAAGGTTTTTTTTTGATTGGATGGGTTGATTTCTTGATGAATCGTGAGATAAAAAAGATCTTTCTTATCAATTATTTGATAATCATTAGTCCCAGTCTTAGTATTTTTATTAATGTTGGTTCCAGTATCTATATCGGTCCAAATCTCAATATCGATATTCTTTCTAAGAAAAAAATTGAGAATTCTCCACTCCAAATATTTTCTATCCGGATTTTTCCCCGTATCAATAATAGACCCTTCCCCTAGATAATCATTAATAGCTATACCCCCGGGTACATAAAATGATTCGGGTTTAGGCATGTTGTAATTATATGGAATCTCTCGGTCTCCATTTACTTGGAATGGCGATCCATAAATATATGAGTCCTTCCTGTCTTCATAATGAATATATTTATGTGATAAAAGATCATATCTGTAGTGTTTTTTAAATTTTTCTTTTTGACTCGGTAATGAGTTCACTACATAATTATTTTGTTTCTCGTAATGAATTAATTGGTCTTTTTCTTTTTCATATGAATCTTTTTTTGAGTCTTTATTTTGAATCATACGACGTTGATTGACTCTATTTCGCCATTTTTGCGGTACTAATTTAGACCATCTAGTCTGAGATAAATTGTATTGATAATGACCCCTTAACCAATTTTTCCATTCATTCATTCCAGAATTCGGAAGTTTCTTAGACCTTGATTTGGCATCCAATATTCCTCGTGTCCCAAAATGGTTCTTTATTCTATCCTTAAGAAAAAGATATGCTCCGCGATATTGAAGTACAGATCTCAAGTAATACTTATTAATAATTTGGATTTGTGATAAATTGTAAAATACATATGCTTGGGACAAGGAAGATAAGTCACAATAAATCTGTGATTTCTTATTACTAATATTAGAAAGAGACTTTTTTATAGTCGAAATAAAGTGAATTGCATTTTGATTTGTTTCATCAATTCCTTCTTTATTTCTTTCATCATTGTAAATGTCTTTGTCGATAATTTTTTTTGTTGATTCAAATTCAAGGAAAAGTTGTGCATTTATTCTGGGAATATTAATGTTACATAGAAAGATATCCATATAGATTCTTTCAATGAAAGATTTCATAAAATAGTGCCATTTACGTATTAATCGGGCGCCTCCTCTTTTTGATATCTGCCAAATATGTTTCTGTGATTCCGATCTTTTATCATCACAACCTGTCTCGTTAGGACTAATCTTTCTATTTGGAGTTAGAAATATTTTTCTCTTGTCTTTTGTAATCCTTTCTATTTTATTTCGGATTGTGGTTGTCCTATCAGCCAGATCCTTCATTTTTTTTTCTGTCAGTGAATAATTTGTCCAATCCACAGATCTAATTCGAATGATCGATTCATGGTTAATCTTATTACTAATTATAGAATCTTTTCTATTTTCATTCGGTTCATATACTTTCCTCAATCCAAATAAGAAAATTGGATTTACTTTTGCAAACTCTTTTATTATTCTTTTTATAAATAGAACTGTTTTGAGAATCCATCTTGTTTTTTCTTTTAAGACCCTTAGAAACCATTTTTTTCTTTCTCCTAAAGCTCTTAGAACTAGAAAACATTTCTTTTTCACTTTTCTAATTTTTTTTTCGAGTTCTTTCCAAATGGGGTCAAAAAAGGAAGGTCGTTTTCGGGGAGAACCAAAAGGTAGTTCAGTTTCCATCCCCCAGACTGTTAAAAAACCAAAATTTTCTTTTTTTCCTTTCTTTTTCATTCGATCTCTATGATCGAATCGTAGCTTAGATCTGTGCCAAGGTTTCAGACAGAAAGGAAATAGGATCTTTATTTGAATACCGTCTGTTAGCCAGTCTTTCGGAAATTCTGTTTCTGATAATTGAACACCATTATAGGTGCATTTAACATGCATTTCTCTATTCCACTCCTTCCAATCCTCGTACCACTCGGGGAATTGAAATAATAACATACGGCCGAAATTTTTAGCTATTATCAATGAAGGCAATACGATGTATTTTCTAAGAATCGATTGTGTTACTAACATAGAACCTCTTATTGCTTGAGCAAATATAATAGTATCCCAATTTTCTGCTATTGCTATCCGTTCATTCTCTTCCTTTTTCTCTTCCTTTGTTTTTTCCTTTTCTTTTGCCTCTTTTTCCTCAGAATCCGAAGTTTTTAATTCCGGACCTTTCCCCACCCAATTCCTAAAAATTAGGTTCATCATTCCGGAGA